TCCTCTGAGATATCCTAGGAACAAGACTACGGAATCGGCAATATCGACAGATTCGGGTGGAGTCTAAATAACTATGAAATAAAAAAGATCCACTTTTACAAGTTTATCTCTATCGAATTTGAATATCAGAATAGTGGATAAAGTCATGAATCAATAGGTTAGGTCTACTTACTTTTTTTTTTCATTTTTCTATTTTCGATTAGAATAGATTGTGAGGGCAAATAGAAAATAGGCAGGAATATTTGGTAATTCAAAAGACGACTTATCTTATTACTTATTCTAAGTCATTCTAATCTAATAGACAAATGTTAAGAATAACAAAATGCTATAAATATCTCTATTTTTACGTTCGAATATATTATTCGAATAGAGTCTAAAAAATACTGGTGTTTTTTGATGAAAGAAAAAAGCCCCTTATCGGATTTGAACCGATGACTTACGCCTTACCATGGCGTTACTCTACCACTGAGTTAAAGGGGCTCCTTTGGCTCAATTCATGAATCATAATATGCATACAAGATATATCTATTCTATAGAGATATGTTGTATAATTTATATATATATAGATTATATATTCCATTTCATTAATATTACATACTAAATAAAGATTCCATGTCATATATCTAAAATAATCTATAGATTAGATCTAAAAAATCTATTATTATGTAATAAATATATATGCATTAGACTCAGCAATAGACTCAGAATGGATATGGTTGATTCCAGAACGAAAAATTGGATTTATTTAGATATTATTCTAGGGTATAGGTTGAACATACGGGTTGAGAAATAAAACTGGAATGAATTGTTTCAAGACTGAAATTTACTTCTCTATTTCTATTCTATTAAATATATATTCTAATAAATCAATAATTAATTTGATTGATATGATCTTCAAAATGAACAAATATGAAAGATATTTGATCGAATCATATGATAAAAAGGTGCAACTTGTCCGCCGAATCAAACAAATTCTTTAAGAAAAAATTTTATGAAATTATATGAAAGAGGGAAAGACCTTTCGAGTCTAATCAGACTCTTCCGTTATATTGACAATATAAAAAAACTTATCATATGATAATCATCGTATCGTATAATACGATGGCGGTTGGGCAAGTATGCCCCCATCGTCTAGTGGTTCAGGACATCTCTCTTTCAAGGAGGCGGCGGGGATTCGACTTCCCCTGGGGGTAGGGGTACTACGAAAAGAAGTTGATCTAGGCTTCTAACTAAGCCTAGAATGGCTTCTTCCTGGGTCGATGCCCGAGCGGTTAATGGGGACGGACTGTAAATTCGTTGGCAATATGTCTACGCTGGTTCAAATCCAGCTCGGCCCAAGAATTCCCTGATCCGCCATGAAATGATATAGACTTTTTCTTTGTTCTTCAAAAATGACGGATATTAATATTAACGAATAAAAAAATTTCGGATATATCCTTACCGCTTGAATTGCTCTGTTCCATTTTTTTGTTAGCAAAAATTCCTATTTTGCTAAGAACTCTAATCTCAATTTACGATTTTCAAAATAGTCTTATATCTTATATATAATAATTCTTATATCTTATATATATTCTTATATCTTATATATAATAATAACCTATAATAAAAACCGAATAAAGAAAAAACTTTTTTTTAACGATAAAGATGGGTTTTCATTCCATTTGGACAGTACTGAACTAATAATATGTTATGTGTCGCTCTCGATAAAGTATCGATATATCAGTATATCCTTCGTGCCTCGGTGATCCTTATAAAACCGAGATTCGAATCAAAATTGAAATCGTTTAGTTTCAATGCAAGTATAAATATATATATGTATACTCGATAGCTTGATTTCATGGGGATTGTAGTTCAATTGGTTAGAGCACCGCCCTGTCAAGGCGGAAGCTGCGGGTTCGAGCCCCGTCAGTCCCGAGGAATAAAATCAATCAAATAAAAGCCAATAACATGAAAAAAAGGATCCAAACTCTTTTTAGAGAGAATGCATTTTTTTTTAAGAGAAGTGCTGTCGAAGACAGACTATACATAGTGAACGTTGCTAGAATATTCAATCTTTTTTATATCTTAGTAGTAGTATAATACTACTAGGACTTTTTTAGGATACTTGTTTGATTTGTTTTCCACGCAAATTAGATCATTAAAAAAAGTAGTTAACTCCTTCTTCTTTTTTATTTAGCTTCTATTGTTTGTTTGAGTTGGTTTGTTTGTAACCAACGGAAATGAAACGTAAAGAGTATTCAAATACTACTTCATCAGATTTATCAGATGAATTTACAAGGAATGGGGTCTAATTTATAGAAAAACAAGAAAGAAGGAGAAATCAAATAAGAAAAAAAGAAAAAAGAATCCAAAAGAGAAAGGAAGTCGATTGAATTGAATCATGTGAATTGGATCATGAATCCGATTTTGAATTTGGTATGGCTAAAAAAAAGATCTTCCTGGGGTATACTATTACATTTGAAACGATGAATTGATTTGATAGCTCAGATATTTTATTCATGATATTGATCTGATTCAATATCATCGAGGTTGAATTCAGCCCATTGAATTTTCGGGGTGAAAATTGACTCATCTCTATGGGATTAAATCCCGAATTATTGCCTAATAAAAATAAAAAACACTGAGATTATGGAAGTCAATATTCTCGCATTTATTGCTACTGCACTCTTCATTCTAGTTCCTACTGCCTTTTTACTTATAATATATGTAAAAACCGTGAGTCAAAGTGATTAAGTTGAATGAAACTTGATTGTTTTTTTGAGGCACCTATTGAAGAAATCAAAAGGATTAATTGGAATTTTGCGTCGTAAGTGGAATGCGAATTAGCGGGATACTATTATATGAGATCCGATAGTATGGTAGAAAGCATCTTTCTACCATACTAGCTAGCATACTCCCAATTATGCTTATTGTAATGGAAGAAGTTGTATATTATATACTTTATATCTTTCTATTTTATGTATACATAAAATATATATACATCAAAAAAAAAGAAGGGCTTTTTAAAATAAATAAAATCACAAAAAGTGTGTCTATAAAACAATCCATACAGCTTGATTCTTCACGTCAATCAATTAGTAGTGCCTTTAGAGTCCACTTCGCCCCCATACTACGAGGGACAGAGAAAAAGTAAAGACGACCATTAAAGCAGCCCAAGCAAGACTTACTATATCCATGTAAATTATGTCTCCTGTCTCTATGAAGGATATTCCACTAGTGTTCACTAATAATAGTGGGATCAATGGCGCATAGTCAAAAAAAAAGGGGATTATGACCTAACGCCGTTGATGAAAGGCTCCAATAAATCCGCTTCCAACAAGTGATACTCTTTTTCTAGTGGAATCGTAAGGGGGTAAGCATAAAAAAATACGCAGTCACACGTTTGGAAATATCAGGGGGAATCCGCTGAATCTTAAGATAAGATGTAGAAAAGCTATTCTTTCTTTTCTTGTCTTTTATTTTATCTATTTTAGTTAGGTTAGGTATTAGGTAAAAAATTCGGGAAAAGCCCTCAAAATGAATTTAGATTCAGGAGTAGATAACGATCTACTCCATCCCTCTATTTCCCGTTTCGTCTAATCATTACTGTCTAATATTTATCTCCGGGATCAACCCGAGGATTACTTATTCATTCTTGATTTTGGTTTATTGAAAAGAAATTCAATTCATTCTTTCTTTTTGCATTTTTTCTAGGTGTAGTGCATCTTATCTATCAAAAAAAGTCAATTTTCCATCAGGCTATCGAATTGAATTCAAGAACCAGTAATGAAACACCCCATTACGTAGTGGAATGGAATCAGGAAATCCTTATATGAAATTTTTTTCATTCCACTACTCAAATCTTTCGGGGAATCTTACCCAGAATCCTAAAGGCAAGCATTTCTAGCACTTTCTGTTTAGAAAACGGAACTTCCAGATGTTTAGAATCAAGCAAGTATCCAAAGGCCTTTTCCTATGTTTGCTTCTGCTGGAGAAAAACTAATCAAGTTATATCAGCCAAATCAAATACAAGATTTTCTCCTTTTTGTTGATCAGGCGACACCCGGATTTGAACTGGGGAAAAAGGATTTGCAGTCCCCCGCCTTACCGCTCGGCCATGTCGCCAAACCAAAATAATACCTTACGAAATAGACGAGAATATTGAAATAGATGAGAATAGTCTCTCTTTCTTTGGATGGGATGTGGGATTACTTAATTTCTTTTTTTTTTTATTTCACTTGGATTTTTCATTTTGAATCCCATTTTCTTTAATCCCTTGCCCCGAAATAAACCCATCGTTTTTTGTATTGGGTCCATTCCTTTGGTTATATGTTTATATGGATAGTATCTCAAAACATAAATATCCAAAAACTTTTCTTTTGATATTGAAAAAAACTTAATGTGATTTTTCCGTCACCAAAGTCATAATTCGGGGCAAATTGGAACCATTAACTATGAAATGTAACTTGAAATTGATGAATGATTCTTGTATTTGAATTGAAAATTTGAGATTCCTAATCCCTATTTTAGAATCCCTATTCTATTAATTCTATTATATAATAATATATATAGTAATCTAATACTAATAATATATAAATTGATATATTGATAGTTAACTAAACTAACCCGTATTAATTATTTTCAATAAACCAATTTCCATTCTGTTTGCAACTAAAAGTCGATGGAAACCCCAGAGCAGAAATGCTTATACAAATAGCTAATCGCCCATCTTCCCCCTATATGATATGATCCCGATAGCAAATTCTCAGTAAATTGCCGTGCTTCCATTTTTCCTTGAATAGCAAATTGACTAGAAAATAACAATTTGGCTATAGTGCGGTATGTGCGGTCTCGAATCCACCCGCAATAAAAATGAAGGAGGAAACATATCTAACATATCTATAGAAACGTATAAATAGATAGCTATCTACGCACATTTAATAAATACAAGCCCTATTCATTACTATGCCACGCACTTTGTTTGATCCTATTTCTTGAACTCAAAAATCGAGATTTCCTGC